TATGGATTCCAAAAATTCATGATCTGCATGTGAATGAGTCGAATTACTTATCCCTCGGTCTATTAGAGAACTATCTCTCCAGGGATTGTGAAAGATGTTCCACTGGAAAGATTCTTGTTATTGCTTCGACTCATATTCCCCAAAAAGTGGATCCCGCTCTAATAGCTCCGAATAAATTAAATACATGCATTAAGATACGAAGGCTTCTTCTTCCACAACAACGAAAGCACTTTTTTATTCTTTCATATACTAGGGGATTTCACTTGGAAAAGAAGATGTTCCATACTAACGGATTCGGGTCCATAACCATGGGTTCCAATGCGCGAGATCTTGTAGCACTTATAAATGAGGCCCTATCGATTAGTATTACACAGAAGAAATCCATTATAGAAACTAATACAATTAGATCAGCTCTTCATAGAAAAACTTGGGATTTTCGATCCCAGATAAGATCGGTTCAGGATCATGGGATCCTTTTCTATCAGATAGGAAGGGCTGTTACACAAAATGTACTTCTAAGTAATTGCCCCATAGATCCTATATCTATCTATATGAAGAAGAAATCATGTAAGGGAGGGGATTCTTATTTGTACAAATGGTACTTCGAACTTGGAACGAGCATGAAGAAATTCACGATACTTCTTTATCTTTTGAGTTGTTCTGCCGGATCGGTCGCTCAAGATCTTTGGTCTTCATCCAGACACGATGAAAAAAATTGGATCACTTCTTATGGATTCGTTGAGAATGATTCTGATCTAGTTCATGGCCTATTACTATTCTTACTATTAGAAGTAGAAGGCGCTCTGGCGGGATCCTCACGGACAGAAAAATATTGCAGTCAGTTTGATAATAATCGAGTGACATTACTTCTTCGGTCCGAACCAAGGAATCAGTTAGATATGATGCAAAATGGATCTTGTTCTATCGTTGATCAGAGATTTCTATATGAAAAATACGAATCGGAGTTTGAAGAAGGGGAAGGGGCCCTTGATCCGCAACAGATAGAGGAGGATTTCTTCAATCACATAGTTTGGGCTCCTAGAATATGGCGCCCTTGTGGCAATCTATTTGATTGTATCGAAAGGCCCACGGAATTGGTATTTCCCTATTGGACTGGGTCATTTCGGGGCAAATGGATCATTTATCATAAAGAGGATGAGCTTCAAGAGAATGATTCGGAGTTCTTGCAGAGTGGAACCATGCAGTACCAGACACGAGATAGATCTTCCAAAGAACAAGGCTTTTTTCGAACAAGCCAATTCATTTGGGACCCTGCGGATCCATTCTTTTCCCTATTCAAAGATCAGCCCTCTGTCTCTGTGTTTTCACGTCGAGAATTCTTTGCAGATGAAGAGATGTCAAAGGGGCTTATTGCTTCCCAAACAAATCCTCCTACATCTATATATAAACGCTGGTTCATCAAGAATACGCAAGAAAAGCACTTCGAATTGTTGATTCATCGCCAGAGATGGTTTAGAACCAATAGTTCATTATCTAATGGATCTTTCCGTTCTAATACTCTATCCGAGAGTTATCAGTATTTATCAAATCTGTTCCTATCTAACGGAACGCTTTTGGATCAAATGACAAAGACATTGTTGAGAAAGAGATGGCTTTTCCCGGATGAAATGAAACATTTGATTCATGTAACAGGAGAAAGATTCCCCATTCCTTAGCCGTAAAGATATGTGCCCATGAAAAGGGGATGAAGTGGAACAGAATTGGCCGGATGGTAGAGTCGTGGAAACACTTGTTTCTTCCATCTTTTTGGCCTTAGCTCCATGGAACAATATGCTACTGCTGAAACACGGAAGAATTGAAATCTTAGATCACTATGTGTGGATGATATGAACTGCCTAAACAAGAATTCTTGAACGGCGAAAGAGCCTATTACTCGCTACATCAAACAATTTCTACTAATCAAACCATGTAAATCCATCGGAAAATACGCATGTCCGCTGAAATGGTTGTTGCTATCTGCTCCAATAACGAATCATTGGTTTCATTGAATAACTAAAGAAGATAGATAGACCTTTCTCTTCGTCTCAGGTCGATGGATCTCCTCAATTGGAAGATCTCTCATATGGATAATACACATTCCAGTTGACCGAGCCTAATTCTAATTGCTTTGTTCCGAAGCAAAGATATCCACGGAGGCGGGTTCGTCCTATTCAGATATTCACGACCAAGAGGTACGATCCTCTTTCGGATAGGCCCTGAAAGGAGAAGGGAGGCTGGAATGCCAACAGACGTCTGTCTATTCTCTAATTCACCCGACCCGATAGTACCTATTTTGAGAACGTCCAGTGCCAAAGTCACTGAATGGGTAAGTCGCCAATCCCTAATGTAATGTACTTTCTTTGCTGGGTTACGGGTACTGGTGGGTCTTTTACCAGAGGTTTCTATCAATCTACCTTGTGCGATTCCTGTTGAATCCTATACTCGGGGGGTGCGCGCAGGGCGGACGATTTCCAAACGGACTCCTATAGAGAAGATCGCC